GCTAGCGTAGCTTAATATAAAGCATAGCACTGAAGATGCTAAGATGGGTCCTAAAAAACTCCGCATGCACAAAGGCATGGTCCCAACCTTATTATCAGCCCTAGCTCAAATTACACATGCAAGTATCCGCAATCCAGTGAATATGCCCTCAATCCCCCGCCCGGAGAAGAGGAGCGGGCATCAGGCACAAAAATTAGCCCAAGACGCCTAGCCAGGCCACACCCCCAAGGGAATTCAGCAGTGATAAACATTAAGCAATAAGTGAAAACTTGACTCAGTCAGTGCTAAGAGGGCCGGTAAAACTCGTGCCAGCCACCGCGGTTAGACGAGAGGCCCTAGCTGATATTATAACGGCGTAAAGGGTGGTTAAGGATATATAAAAATAAAGCCGAATGGCCCCTCGGCCGTCATACGCTTCTAGGTGTCTGAAGCCCTAATACGAAAGTAGCTTTAATAAATTACCTGACCCCACGAAAGCTGAGAAACAAACTGGGATTAGATACCCCACTATGCTCAGCCGTAAACTTAGATATCCAACTACAATTAGATATCCGCCAGGGTACTACGAGCATTAGCTTAAAACCCAAAGGACCTGACGGTGTCTCAGACCCCCCTAGAGGAGCCTGTTCTAGAACCGATAATCCCCGTCTAACCTCACCACTTCTAGCCTTACCAGCCTATATACCGCCGTCGTCAGCTTACCCTGTGAAGGGAAAAAAGTAAGCAAAGTGGGCACAACCCAGAACGTCAGGTCGAGGTGTAGCGCATGTAGTGGGAAGAAATGGGCTACATTTTCTATTACAGAATATTACGGACATGCACCATGAAACAGTGCCCGAAGGAGGATTTAGTAGTAAAAGGGGAATAGAGTGTCCCTTTGAACCCGGCTCTGAGACGCGTACACACCGCCCGTCACTCTCCCCTGTCAAAACGCATTACAAATAATTAATATGAAAGCACCGACAAGGGGAGGCAAGTCGTAACATGGTAAGTGTACCGGAAGGTGCACTTGGATAAAACCCAGGGCGTGGCTGAGTAAGTTAAGCATCTCACTTACACCGAGAAGACATCCATGCAAATTGGATCGCCCTGAACCAAACAGCTAGCTTAATTAACTGATAAATAGATAATATAAATAAAACGAAATAAAATTACAACAAAAATTAAATCATTCTTCAACCTTAGTATGGGAGACAGAAAAGGTATATCAAAGCGATAGAAATAGTACCGCAAGGGAAAGCTGAAAAAGAAATGAAATAAACCATATAAGTATAAAAAAGCAGAGACTTAATCTCGTACCTTTTGCATCATGATTTAGCCAGCAAACCCAAGCAAAGTGACCTTTAGTTTGAAACCCCGAAACCAGGTGAGCTACCCCGAGACAGCCTATTAAGGGCCAACCCGTCTCTGTGGCAAAAGAGTGGGAAGAGCTCCGGGTAGAAGTGATAGACCTACCGAACCTGGTGATAGCTGGTTGCCTAAGAAATGGATATAAGTTCAGCCTCACATGCCTCAAATCAAACAAGTACAAGTAAGACACTAAGAGAAAATTGCGAGAGTTAGTTAAAGGGGGTACAGCCCCTTCAACAAAGGACACAACCTTACACAGGAGAATAAAGATCATATTATACAAAACATACCGTTCTAGTGGGCCTAAAAGCAGCCACCTAAACAGAAAGCGTTAAAGCTCAGACAGATAAAAGTTTATTATTACGATAAGAAATCTTATTTCCCTAAATAACATTAGGCCAACCCATGCCTACATGGAAAAGATTATGCTAAAATGAGTAACAAGAAGGACCGCCCTTCTCCTAGCGCAAGTGTAAGCCAAACCGGACAAACCATTGGCAATTAACGAACTCAATCCAAGAGAGAAATGTGAATTACAAAAAAATCAAGAAGAATCCACAACCAAACAATCGTTATCCCCACACTGGAGCGCATAATAGGAAAGACTAAAAGAAAAGGAAGGAACTCGGCAAACACAAGCCTCGCCTGTTTACCAAAAACATCGCCTCCTGCAACATAACCAAGTATAGGAGGTCCAGCCTGCCCAGTGACTACAAGTTTAACGGCCGCGGTATTTTGACCGTGCAAAGGTAGCGCAATCACTTGTCTCTTAAATAGAGACCTGTATGAATGGCCAAACGAGGGCTTAACTGTCTCCCTTTTCCAGTCAGTGAAATTGATCTATCCGTGCAGAAGCGGGTATAATAATACAAGACGAGAAGACCCTTTGGAGCTTAAGGTACAAAACTCAACCACGTAAAGAAACTCAGTAAAAAGCAAAAACTTTGTGGAGTATGAGACTCTACCTTCGGTTGGGGCGACCATGGAGGAAAATAAAGCCTCCAAGTGGACCGGGATTTAAAATATCCTAAAACCAAGAGAGACATCTCTAAGCCACAGAACATCTGACCAATAATGATCCGGCTGCCATAAGCCGATCAACGAACCAAGTTACCCTAGGGATAACAGCGCAATCCTCTCCCAGAGTCCATATCGACGAGGGGGTTTACGACCTCGATGTTGGATCAGGACATCCTAATGGTGCAGCCGCTATTAAGGGTTCGTTTGTTCAACGATTAAAGTCCTACGTGATCTGAGTTCAGACCGGAGCAATCCAGGTCAGTTTCTATCTGTAACGCTACTTTTTCTAGTACGAAAGGATCGGAAAAGAGGGGCCCATACTTAAAGCATGCCCCACCTCTAATTTATGAATACAAATAAATAAAATAAAGGGAGGGCCAAAACCCAAATCATCCAAAATAAGGACATACTGGGGTGGCAGAGCATGGTTAATTGCGAAAGGCCTAAGCCCTTTTAGCCAGAGGTTCAAATCCTCTTCCCAGTTTATGATAAACACCTTAATAACCCACTTAGTTAACCCACTAGCCTATATTGTACCAGTGCTATTAGCGGTAGCCTTCTTAACACTAGTTGAACGAAAAGTATTAGGATATATACAGCTACGAAAAGGACCAAACGTAGTAGGGCCCTACGGATTACTACAACCAATTGCGGATGGAGTAAAACTATTTATTAAAGAACCTGTACGACCGTCCACATCCTCCCCATTTCTATTTTTAGCCACTCCAGTACTTGCATTAACCCTAGCCATAACATTATGAGCACCCATACCGATACCACATCCAGTAACAGACTTAAACCTAGGAATCCTATTTATCCTAGCCCTTTCAAGCCTAGCAGTATATTCAATTCTGGGATCAGGATGAGCATCAAATTCAAAATATGCATTAATTGGGGCCCTACGGGCCGTGGCCCAGACAATTTCATATGAAGTTAGCCTAGGTTTAATTCTGTTATCAGTAATTATCTTTTCGGGGGGATATACACTCCAAACATTTAATATTACCCAAGAAAGCATTTGACTAATTATTCCCGCCTGACCCCTAGCCGCGATATGATATATTTCAACACTAGCTGAAACAAACCGAGCACCATTTGACTTAACAGAAGGAGAATCAGAACTAGTATCTGGTTTTAACGTGGAATATGCAGGTGGACCATTCGCACTGTTTTTCCTAGCAGAATATGCCAACATCCTATTAATAAATACTTTATCAACAGTACTATTTTTAGGGGCCTCGCACACCCCCAGCATGCCCGAACTAACAACAATTAATCTGATAACTAAAGCCGCACTACTATCAATTGTATTTTTATGAGTACGAGCCTCATATCCACGATTCCGATATGATCAGCTGATACACCTAGTATGAAAAAACTTCCTGCCACTTACACTTGCCTTCGTACTATGACACACCGCCCTCCCAATTGCACTAGCAGGACTACCCCCGCAATTATAACTAAAGGAACTGTGCCTGAATACCCAAGGACCACTTTGATAGAGTGATTTATAGGGGTTAAAATCCCCTCAGTTCCTAGGAAGAAGGGAATCGAACCCATACTCAAGAGATCAAAACTCTCGGTGCTTCCTCTACACCACTTCCTAAGACGGGGTCAGCTAATAAAGCTTTCGGGCCCATACCCCGAACATGACGGTTAAAGTCCCTCCCCCGCCAATGAACCCATATGTACTTATAATTCTACTATCTAGCCTAGGACTTGGAACCACTATTACTTTTGCTAGTTCCCACTGACTACTAGCATGAATAGGACTAGAAATTAATACACTAGCAATTACACCATTAATAGCCCAACACCACCATCCCCGAGCAGTAGAAGCAACCACAAAATACTTCTTAACACAAGCCACCGCAGCAGCAATAATTCTATTTGCAAGCACAACAAACGCCTGAATGACAGGAGAATGAAGCATCAATGAACTATCAAACCCAATCGCCAGTACAATATTTATAGCTGCCTTAGCACTTAAAATTGGACTTGCACCTATACACTTCTGAATGCCAGAAGTACTACAAGGACTAGACTTATTAACAGGACTAATTTTATCGACATGACAAAAACTCGCCCCATTCGCACTAATTATCCAGACCGCACAAACAATTGACCCCTCACTATTAACACTACTGGGGATCACCTCTACATTAGTAGGAGGATGAGGAGGACTAAACCAGACCCAAATCCGAAAAATTCTAGCCTCTTCATCAATCGCACATATAGGATGAATAGTCATTATTATTCAATATTCCCCACAACTAACACTAATTGCACTAGGAACTTACATTATTATAACCTCCGCAGCATTCTTAACTATAAAAATATCAATAACAACAAAAATCAGTACATTAGCAACAACATGATCAAAGGCCCCAATTATAGCATCAACAACTGCCCTAGTACTATTATCACTAGGAGGACTACCACCACTAACAGGGTTTATACCAAAATGATTAATTTTACAAGAGCTGGCAAAACAAGAACTCGCCATCGTAGCTACAACCATAGCCCTAACAGCACTAATCAGCCTATACTTCTACCTACGACTATGTTACGCAATAACACTAACAATTTCCCCAAACACAACCAATTCAACTACACCATGACGAACTAAAACAACCCAAACACTCTTCCCCTTAGCACTATTTACCACAGCCGCCCTAGGATTATTACCTATAACCCCAACCATTATGGCACTCACCACCTAGGGATTTAGGATAACATATAGACCAAAAGCCTTCAAAGCTTTAAGTAGAAGTTAAAATCTTCTAATCCCTGCCTAAGACCTACAAGAAATTAACTTGCATCTCCTGATTGCAAATCAGATACTTTAATTAAGCTAAGGCCTCACTAGATGGGAAGGCCTCGATCCTACAAACTCTTAGTTAACAGCTAAGCGCTCAAACCAGCGAGCATCCATCTACTTTCCCCGCCGTCCGGTAAAACAAGGCGGGAAAAGCCCCGGCAGAGTATTAATCTACGTCTCCAGATTTGCAATCTGACGTGTTCTTCACTACGGAGCTGATAGGAAAAGGACTTAAACCTTTGTCTTCGGGGCTACAACCCACCGCCTAAACTCTCGGCCACCCTACCTGTGGCAATCACACGCTGATTCTTCTCTACTAATCACAAAGACATTGGCACCCTTTATCTTGTATTTGGTGCCTGAGCAGGAATAGTAGGAACCGCATTAAGCCTTCTTATTCGAGCTGAACTTAGCCAACCCGGATCACTTCTTGGCGATGATCAAATTTATAATGTCATCGTTACCGCCCACGCATTTGTAATAATTTTCTTTATAGTAATGCCCATTTTAATTGGAGGATTTGGAAACTGACTTGTTCCATTAATAATTGGAGCCCCAGACATAGCATTTCCCCGAATAAATAATATAAGCTTCTGACTTCTACCCCCATCATTTCTACTACTATTAGCCTCTTCTGGGGTTGAAGCCGGAGCCGGAACAGGATGAACAGTATATCCACCTCTTGCAGGAAACCTAGCCCATGCAGGAGCATCAGTAGACCTTACAATTTTTTCACTTCATCTAGCAGGTGTATCATCAATTCTAGGAGCAATTAATTTTATTACCACAACTATTAATATAAAACCCCCAGCTATTTCCCAATATCAAACACCACTATTCGTCTGATCAGTACTAGTAACCGCCGTATTACTACTACTATCATTACCCGTATTAGCCGCCGGAATTACCATACTTCTAACAGATCGAAATCTTAATACCACATTCTTCGACCCGGCAGGAGGAGGAGATCCAATTCTTTACCAACACCTATTTTGATTCTTTGGACACCCAGAAGTTTACATTCTTATTTTACCTGGATTCGGGATTATTTCCCATGTTGTAGCCTATTATTCAGGTAAAAAAGAACCATTTGGATATATAGGTATAGTTTGAGCCATAATAGCCATTGGTCTACTAGGCTTTATTGTATGAGCCCACCACATATTTACCGTAGGAATAGACGTAGACACTCGAGCATATTTTACATCCGCAACAATAATTATTGCAATCCCAACGGGTGTAAAAGTATTTAGCTGATTAGCAACACTTCATGGAGGATCAATTAAATGAGAAACACCAATACTATGAGCTTTAGGATTTATTTTCCTTTTTACAGTAGGTGGTTTAACAGGAATCGTACTATCTAATTCATCACTAGATATTGTTCTTCATGATACTTACTATGTAGTTGCACACTTCCACTATGTATTATCAATGGGAGCAGTATTCGCCATTATAGCAGCCTTCGTTCACTGATTCCCCCTACTAACTGGATATACCCTACACAGTGCCTGAACAAAAATTCACTTCGGAGTTATATTTATTGGAGTTAATTTAACATTCTTCCCACAACACTTCCTAGGATTAGCCGGCATGCCACGACGATATTCCGATTATCCAGACGCCTATGCCCTATGAAATACAGTATCATCTATTGGATCACTAATTTCCTTAGTAGCAGTAATTATATTCCTATTTATTTTATGAGAAGCCTTCACCGCTAAACGAGAAGTATTATCCGTGGAATTAACAATAACAAACGTAGAATGACTCCACGGCTGCCCCCCTCCTTACCATACATACGAAGAACCAGCCTTCGTACAAATTCAATCAAATTAACGAGAAAGGGAGGAATTGAACCCCCATATGCTGGTTTCAAGCCAGCCACATAACCACTCTGTCACTTCCTTTTAAAGACATTAGTAAAATGTAAATTATATCACCTTGTCAAGATGAAGTCGTAGGTTAAATCCCTGCATGTCTTAAAATTAATGGCACATCCAACACAATTAGGATTCCAAGACGCGGCATCACCCGTAATAGAAGAACTTCTCCATTTCCACGACCACGCACTAATAATTGTATTTCTAATTAGTACTTTAGTACTATACATTATTGTTGCAATAGTATCAACGAAACTAACTAACAAATACATTTTAGACTCTCAAGAAATCGAAATTGTATGAACCATTCTCCCAGCCGTAATTTTAGTATTAATTGCCCTACCCTCACTACGAATTTTATACTTAATAGATGAGGTTAATGACCCGCACCTAACTATTAAAGCAATAGGACATCAATGATACTGAAGCTACGAATATACAGACTATGAAAACCTAGGATTTGACTCTTATATAGTACCGACCCAAGCCCATGACCCCTGACAATTCCGACTACTAGAGACAGACCACCGAATAGTTATCCCAATGGAATCTCCAATTCGTGTCCTAGTATCAGCCGAAGACGTCCTACACTCATGAGCCGTACCATCCCTAGGAGTAAAAATAGACGCGGTCCCAGGACGACTTAACCAAACCGCCTTCATTGTGTCACGCCCAGGACTATTCTACGGGCAATGTTCTGAAATTTGCGGAGCAAACCACAGCTTCATGCCAATTGTAGTTGAATCAGTACCCCTGGAACACTTCGAAAACTGATCCTCACTAATACTAGAAGACGCCTCGCTAGGAAGCTAAATATTGGACAAAGCGTTGGCCTTTTAAGCCAAAAACTGGTGACTACCGACCACCCCTAGTGAAATGCCACAATTAGACCCTGGCCCTTGATTTGCAATCCTAACCTTCTCCTGACTAGTATTCCTAACCATTATTCCAATTAAAATTCTAAACCATATTTCACCAAACGAACCAACTCCAGTAAGTGCTGAAAAACATAAAACTGAATCCTGAGATTGACCATGATAGTAAGCTTTTTCGACCAATTTGCAAGCCCATCATATCTAGGAATTCCACTAATTGCCATTGCAATTTCACTACCATGAGTACTTTATCCAACTCCATCAGCCCGATGAATTAATAACCGACTGGTTACATTACAAGGATGATTTGTTAGTCGGTTTACAAATCAGCTAATATTACCATTAAATTTAGGGGGACATAAATGAGCACTGCTACTAGCCTCATTAATAGTATTCCTAATTACAATTAATATATTAGGCCTTTTACCCTATACATTTACACCAACAACGCAACTGTCACTTAACATAGGATTTGCTGTGCCACTATGACTAGCTACAGTAATTATTGGCATGCGAAATCAACCAACAATTGCACTAGGACATCTACTGCCAGAAGGAACACCCGTTCCACTGATCCCAGTACTAATTATCATCGAAACAATTAGCCTATTTATCCGACCATTAGCTCTTGGTGTACGTTTAACAGCTAACCTGACCGCAGGTCACTTATTAATTCAACTTATCGCCACAGCCGTGTTTGTTCTTCTACCAATAATACCAACAGTAGCAATCCTAACCGCCACAGTATTATTCTTACTTACATTATTAGAAGTTGCAGTTGCAATAAATTCAGCCTATGTATTTGTACTTCTACTAAGTCTATATCTACAAGAAAACGTTTAATGGCCCACCAAGCACATGCCTATCACATAATAAATCCAAGCCCATGACCACTAACCGGAGCCATCGCTGCCCTACTAATAACATCCGGCTTAGCAATTTGATTCCACTTCCACTCAACAACATTAATAACACTCGGAATAATTCTCCTACTCCTAACTATATATCAATGATGACGAGATATTATTCGAGAAGGGACCTTCCAAGGCCACCACACACCCCCCGTACAAAAAGGGTTACGATACGGAATAATCCTATTTATTACCTCTGAAGTATTCTTCTTCCTAGGATTCTTCTGAGCTTTTTATCACTCTAGCCTAGCACCTACACCAGAACTAGGAGGATGCTGACCCCCTACAGGAATTATGCCATTAGACCCATTCGAAGTGCCACTTCTAAATACAGCAGTACTTCTAGCATCAGGGGTAACAGTAACATGATCACACCACAGCATCATGGAAGGAGAACGGAAACAAGCTATCCAATCCTTAACATTAACCATTTTACTAGGACTTTATTTTACTGCACTTCAAGCCATAGAATACTATGAAGCACCTTTCACTATTGCCGATGGGGTTTATGGTTCAACATTCTTCGTAGCTACAGGATTTCATGGCCTGCATGTTATTATTGGTTCATCATTCCTAGCAGTATGCCTTCTACGCCAAATCCAATATCATTTTACATCAGAACACCACTTTGGCTTTGAAGCCGCCGCCTGATACTGACACTTTGTCGACGTAGTTTGACTATTCCTCTACGTATCCATCTACTGATGAGGCTCATAATCTTTCTAGTATTAAAGTTAGTACAAGTGACTTCCAATCACACAGTCTTGGTTAAATCCCAAGGAAAGATAATGAACTTAATTATAACTATTTTAGTTATTACAACAGCCTTATCCCTAATCCTAGGAATTGTATCTTTTTGACTACCACAAATAAATCCAGATGCAGAAAAACTCTCACCATACGAATGTGGATTTGACCCACTAGGATCTGCTCGGCTACCATTCTCACTACGATTCTTCCTAGTAGCAATTTTATTTCTCCTATTTGACCTAGAAATTGCCCTTCTATTACCATTACCCTGAGGAGATCAACTTAATAACCCAACCGGAACATTCTTCTGAGCCACAACAGTCCTAATTTTATTAACTCTGGGATTAATTTATGAATGAACCCAAGGAGGATTAGAATGAGCAGAATAGGGAGCTAGTCCAAAATAAGACCTCTGATTTCGGCTCAGAAAACCGTGGTTTAAATCCACGGCTCCCTTATGACACCCGTACATTTTAGCTTTAGCTCAGCATTTATTTTAGGCCTAATAGGACTAGCATTCCACCGAACACACCTACTATCCGCACTTTTATGTTTAGAGGGAATAATATTATCTCTGTTCATTGCATTAGCCCTATGAGCATTACAATTTGAATCCACAGGATTCTCAACAGCCCCAATACTGCTTCTAGCCTTCTCTGCCTGCGAAGCTAGCGCTGGCCTAGCATTACTAGTTGCCACAGCCCGAACACATGGCACCGACCGACTACAGAATCTTAATTTATTACAATGCTAAAAGTGTTAATCCCCACAATCATGCTATTCCCAACAATCTGATTATCCTCCCCTAAATGACTATGAACAACTACAACCACACATAGCCTTCTAATTGCCTCCATTAGCCTAATATGATTAAAATGAGAATCAGAAACCGGATGAACCTCACCTAACATATATTTAGCCACAGACCCCTTATCTACCCCGCTACTAGTACTAACATGCTGACTACTTCCACTAATAATTTTAGCCAGCCAAAACCATATTAATTCTGAACCAATCAACCGGCAACGATTATATATTACCCTACTAGCTTCACTACAAACCTTCCTAATTATAGCATTCGGGGCCACAGAAATTATTATATTTTATGTTATATTTGAAGCTACCCTAATCCCAACCCTTATTATTATTACTCGATGAGGTAATCAAACCGAACGACTTAATGCAGGAACCTATTTCCTATTTTATACATTAGCCGGATCCCTACCACTATTAGTAGCCTTACTACTTCTTCAACAGTCCACTGGAACATTATCTATATTAGTACTACAATATTCACAACCACTACAACTAAACTCCTGAGGCCATATAGCATGATGAGCCGGATGCTTAATCGCTTTTTTAGTAAAAATACCACTATATGGAGTCCACCTATGGCTACCAAAAGCGCACGTAGAGGCCCCCGTAGCAGGATCAGTAGTACTAGCAGCAGTTTTACTTAAATTAGGAGGCTACGGAATAATGCGAATAATAGTAATATTAGACCCACTATCAAAAGAACTAGCATACCCATTCATTATCCTAGCCCTATGAGGAATTATTATAACCGGCTCAATCTGTTTACGACAAACAGACCTAAAATCACTAATCGCTTATTCCTCCGTAAGCCACATAGGATTAGTAGCAGGAGGAATCTTAATTCAAACCCCATGAGGGTTTTCAGGGGCCATTATTTTAATAATTGCCCACGGATTAGTATCATCAGCCCTATTCTGCCTAGCCAACACAGCATATGAGCGGACCCATAGCCGAACAATAATTCTTGCCCGAGGCTTGCAAGTAATTTTTCCATTAACTGCAGTATGATGATTCGTTGCTAACTTAGCCAACCTAGCACTTCCACCACTACCTAACTTAATAGGAGAATTAATAATTATTACAACATTATTTAACTGATCTCCATGAACAATTATCCTCACTGGCCTAGGAACATTAATTACAGCCGGCTATTCCCTGTATATATTCTTAATATCACAACGAGGCCCAACACCAAATCACATTAAAGGATTACAACCATTTCATACCCGAGAACATTTACTGATAATTCTTCACCTAATACCAGTCATCCTGCTAGTAACAAAACCAGAACTCATATGAGGATGATGCTACTGTAAGTATAGTTTAATAAAAATATTAGATTGTGATTCTAAAGACAGAGGTTAAAACCCTTTTACTCACCAAGGAAGAATAGAAAACAGTAAGTACTGCTAATCCTTACAGACCTTGGTTAAAATCCATGGCTTCCTTGCGCTTTTAAAGGATAACAGCTCATCCGTTGGTCTTAGGAACCAAAAACTCTTGGTGCAAATCCAAGTAAAAGCTAAAATGACACTAATTATACACTCATCCCTACTACTAATCTTTTTAGTCCTAGTATACCCGCTACTTACAACACTAAACCCAAACCAACAAAAATCCAAAATAGCAAATATAACTAAAGTTGCTGTTAGCTCTGCATTTTTCATCAGCCTCCTACCCCTAATAATCTTCTTAAACATAAATACAGAAGGAATTATTACAAATTGACAATGAATAAATACACAAACATTTGACGTAAATATTAGCTTTAAATTTGACCATTATTCCCTAATCTTTGTCCCAATCGCTTTATACGTTACCTGATCAATTCTAGAATTTGCATTATGATATATACATTCCGACCCAAACATTGACCGATTCTTTAAATATTTACTTACATTCTTAGTAGCCATAATTATTCTAGTTACAGCCAACAATATATTTCAACTATTTATTGGATGAGAAGGGGTAGGAATTATATCATTCCTATTAATTGGGTGATGACATGGACGAGCAGACGCCAACACAGCAGCCATACAAGCTGTAATTTATAATCGAGTAGGAGACATTGGACTAATTATAACCATAGCTTGATTAGCAATAAACCTCAACTCCTGAGAAATTCAACAAATCTTCATTCTGTCAAAAAACTTTGACATAACAGTTCCTTTAATAGGACTCGCCTTAGCGGCAACAGGAAAATCAGCCCAGTTTGGACTGCACCCCTGACTTCCTTCCGCCATGGAAGGCCCCACGCCAGTATCTGCCCTACTCCACTCAAGCACTATAGTTGTTGCAGGCATTTTTTTATTAATTCGCCTTCACCCCCTTATAGAAAATAACCAAACAGTATTAACAACCTGCCTATGCCTAGGAGCACTAACTTCATTATTTACAGCCACATGCGCCCTAACCCAAAATGACATCAAAAAAATCGTAGCCTTCTCAACATCCAGCCAACTGGGATTAATAATAGTAACAATTGGACTTAACCAACCACAACTAGCATTTCTCCACATCTGTACCCACGCATTCTTCAAAGCTATACTATTCCTATGCTCCGGATCAATTATCCACAGCCTAAGCGACGAACAAGATATCCGAAAAATAGGAGGCCTATTCAATATTATGCCAGCCACCTCAACATACTTTACAATTGGAAGCTTGGCCCTAACAGGAACACCATTCCTAGCAGGATTCTTCTCCAAAGACGCAATTATTGAAGCCCTAAACACATCTTACCTGAACGCCTGAGCCCTAACCCTAACATTAATTGCCACATCCTTCACCGCAGTTTATAGCTTCCGACTAGTATATTTTGTAATTATAGGAACCCCACGATTCCTAGCCATATCACCAATTAACGAAAATGATCCACTAGTGCTTAATTCAATCAAACGACTAGCCTGAGGAAGCATTCTCGCAGGATTAATTATTACACAAAACTTTTTACCAATAAAAACACCAACCATAACAATACCTACCGCCATAAAAATAGCAGCCCTAATAGTTACTATTATAGGATTATTAGTAGCCATAGAATTAGCCAACATAACAAGTAAGCAAGTAAAAGTTACCCCAATTATTATAACCCACCACTTCTCAAATATGTTAGGATTCTTCCCAGCAATTGTACATCGACTAATTCCAAAAATTAAACTTACATTAGGACAATCAGCCGCCACCCAACTAGACAAAACATGACTAGAAACAATTGGACCAAAAGGATTAGCACTGACACAAACTAACATGTCAAAAGTCACAAATGACATCACACGAGGAATGATCAAAACCTACCTAACAATCTTCCTATTAACCCTAATCCTAGCCACTATTCCAATTATTATTTAAACCGCACGAAGAGCCCCACGACTTAAACCACGAGTAAGCTCTAACACAACCAACAATGTCAGAAGCAACACCCAAGCACAGATAACCAGCATACCCCCACCAGAGGAGTACATTACAGCCACCCCACTAACATCCCCACGCAAGCTAGAAAATTCTTTTAATACATCCACGACCACCCAAGAACCCTCGTATCAACCCCCTCAGAAAAGACCCCCAACTATACTAACCCCGACCAAATATACCAAAACATAGCCCAATACAGAGCGGCTACCCCAAGCCTCAGGAAAAGGCTCAGAAGCTAAGGCCGCTGAATAAGCAAAAACTACAAGTATCCCCCCAAGATAAATTAAAAACAGAACCAAAGATAAAAAAGAGCCTCCATGACCCACCAAAACACCACACCCCACCCCAGCTGCAACCACCAAACCTAAAGCAGCAAAATAGGGAGTTGGATTAGAAGCAACAGCCACCAAACCTACTACTAGAGCCATCAATAATATAAACATAAAATAAGTCATAATTCTTGCTCAGACTTTAACCGAGACCAGTGACTTGAAGAACCACCGTTGTTATTCAACTACAAGAACCATTAATGGCAAGCCTACGAAAAACACACCCACTTATCAAAATTGCTAACGACGCATTAGTTGACCTCCCAGCACCATCCAACATTTCAGTATGATGAAACTTCGGGTCACTACTAGGACTATGTCTAATTACCCAAATTCTTACCGGACTATTCCTAGCCATACATTATACTTCAGACATTTCAACCGCATTCTCATCAGTCGTACACATCTGCCGAGACGTAAATTACGGGTGATTAATCCGAAATATACATGCTAATGGAGCATCATTCTTCTTCATCTGTATTTATATACATATTGCCCGAGGCCTATACTACGGCTCATATTTATATAAAGAAACCTGAAACATCGGAGTAGTTCTCCTACTACTAGTCATAATAACAGCCTTTGTCGGATATGTCCTCCCATGAGGACAAATATCATTTTGAGGGGCTACAGTAATTACTAATCTCCTATCCGCCGTACCATATATGGGAGATATACTAGTACAATGAATTTGAGGGGGATTTTCAGTAGATAACGCGACATTAACACGATTCTTCGCATTCCATTTTCTACTTCCATTTATCATTGCCGCAGCAACTATTTTACACCTTCTATTCCTACACGAAACAGGATCAAATAACCCCATTGGACTAAACTCAGACGCAGATAAAATCTCCTTCCACCCATACTTTACATATAAAGACCTTCTGGGATTTGTGGTAATACTACTAGCCCTCACACTACTAGCATTATTTTCTCCAAACCTATTAGGAGACCCAGAAAATTTCACCCCAGCTAATCCACTAGTTACACCACCACATATTAAACCAGAGTGATATTTCCTATTTGCCTACGCCATCCTACGATCCATCCCAAATAAATTAGGAGGAGTTCTGGCACTATTATTCTCCATCCTAGTACTAATAGTAGTACCATTACTACACACCTCAAAACAACGAGGGTTAACATTCCGCCCATTAACCCAATTCCTATTCTGAACTTTAGTAGCAGACATGATTATTTTAACATGAATTGGGGGCATACCAGTTGAACATCCATTTATTATTATTGGACAAATTGCATCAGTCCTATACTTCGCACTATTCCTGATCCTCATACCATTAGCGGGATGATTAGAAAACAAAGCATTGGAATGAGCTTGCCCTAGTAGCTTAGCCTAAAAGCATCGGTCTTGTAATCCGAAGATCGGAGGTTAAAATCCTCCCTAGCGCCCAGAAAAGGGAGATTTTAACTCCCACCCCTGGCTCCCAAAGCCAGAATTCTAAACTAAACTATTTTCTGGAGGCACCGCCCCCCCGCTATGGTTTAGTACATAGTATGTATTAGTACATATATGTATTATCACCATATCATTATTTTAACCACAAAGCAAGTACTAAAATTTAAGGTATGCATAAAGCATTTATATTAAGAATCACAAATAAAATGTTTAAACTTGAGTAAAATATTTACTCCACAAAATAATCGATCTCAAAATTATTCTTTGATTGTCACACCTAAAATTTATAGTCAAAATATTAATGTAGTAAGAAACCACCAACTAATTTATATAAAGGAATATAATGCATGATAGAATCAGGGACAAAAATTGTGGGGGTTGCACAATATGAACTATTACTGGCATCTGGTTCCTATTTCAGGAACATAACTGTAATATCCACTATTTATAATAACTATACTGGCATCTGGTTAAAGATAGTGGTGTAGTACATATGTCTCGTTACCCACCAAGCCGAGCGTTCTTTTATATGCATAACGTTATTTTTTTTGGTTTCAATTCACTTTGCATTTCACAGTGCAAGCACAAATGTATACTTAAGGTGGTACATTTTCTTGAATGTGGATATCTTTATGAATTCTTTAAGACATAATTTAAGAGTTACATAATATTAAATCAAGTGCATAACATATACGTTCTTTATTCAATTATACCTGCTATAGCGCCCTCTTTTTGGCTTCCGCGCGTCAAACCCCCCTACCCCCCTACGCTCACTAAATCCTGTTTTCCTTGTCAAACCCCTAAACCAAGGAGGAAGCAAGAGCGCATGAGCCAAAAAAGTTGAGGGTATAAATTGGCATCAAATATTTTTCCTATATATATATATGAATATATGAATTAACACATTTTTTAGCCAATTTTTAGCCCAAAAATAACTGCAATAAATTTTGGAAAAATCGGCACTAAATATTCCAATATATTT